ATCCAAGAATTTCAATGTGCGAATCGAGGGTTCATACTCTAAAACCTATCTGATTTTATCGATTTTTAGGATTTTTTCTTGACGAAATTATCCATTTTCTAGGATATAATTATATTAAGGATCTTATCGAAAGCTTACAGCAGCTTGCCAAACAAAAGCTAAGAGAAAAAAAAGCACAGGTATGACTGGCATAAAATCTACGATTGGATTCAAAAAAGCATAGGCTTCGGGCAATTTGCCGAAGAAAAAACTACTCGAATAAGGGGCAGAATTAATACAGATACAGATCAAACTAACGATATTAAGCATAACAGACGTTTTGTTCTTGGAGATAATTGCATTTTAATTGAATTTTTGATATAAGTAAAAAGTAAGAAAGTAAGTAAGGTAGACAAAAAATCCTTCTTTTTCTTTGTACCCACTCAATCAAAAACCCTCCAATTCTCAAAGGAGAATAGAAGAAATGATACTTTCATACAATATCTTAATTGAATTCTATGTAATGATCAATAAATTTTGTTGAATTCTATATCTATATATGATCTATATAGATCAAAATGCGAATACCAACATATTCTGTACATATAGAGATTTTGGGCTGGAGTTGACAAAAAATTAATACCAATATTATTTTTCTTGGTGTAGATTTGAAATTGAAATGGGGCGTAGCCAAGGGGTAAGGCAACGGGTTTTGGTCCCGCTATTCGGAGGTTCGAATCCTTCCGTCCCAGCGTAGATGCTTCTTTTTATGCTCCATTCTTTTCTTAGAAAGAAGTAAGGGAAAGAGTTAATCCATATTAATTTCCAAATTCATTTAAATACCATAAAATGAAGCCAATGTTTTTTCGTTGAATCGCATTTTTTATTAGATATTTCGTGTTTGACTCTAATGATAAATTGGAAATCTATGTAACGATTGAGGTAAAGGGGATTTATCTTCTCCCTTTGATTTTATTTACTTTATAATAAGAAGTGATTGTTGAAAGATTACTCAATCCCGTGTTAAAGAAAATATATATCATTGAATCATTTAAAATAAGCGAAATGTTTCGCTTATACGACCTCTATCGTTCTAGTTCAATGACAAGAAATTTTTGTTTTTTATGAAAACCTTTTGTGATCCCTTAAATTAGAATTATTTTTACTGAAATTATTTCAATTCTATATTATATATTGTTAGAATATATATAACAGTGACAACCCCTCAGCCTATCTGATAGAGGGGAAAATTCCTCCTATATATCTTATCAAAAAAAATTGATTTCTTTCTCCTTTTTCTTTGGTCTCTTTATCTATTTTAAATTAAAAAAGCAAGTAAAAAAGAAAGACCTATCCTCCTATAAGATAAGATCAAAGGTGATCCTTATCATCCAGTTTTTGTCAAATTAAATCAAATGAAATAATGATGTCCAAATCGGAAACTTTTTCGATTTCAATTAGAAATCGTTTTTATTTTTTATTTATTTTGAATGATTCCTTGTAAGTAGAATCAAACTTTTTTGTACTCAATAAAGTAGGAAATATAAAGTAGGAAATTGTTTTATCAATCCTATTGAGTTACTTGAAGATGCAGATTCAACAAGTGAGTTGTTCCTATATTTCATTCTATTACCTATATATTCTTAATGGGTGTTAAAGGTGCTGTGTTGCTAAGACTTTTTCAGAAAAATAGTTTCACATAGCATAATCATATATGGAAGAAAAGGTCTAGATTACAATGTCTATGGACAACCGAAGCAATGACTATTCATGATTCCATGATTGAATCAATTTCATACCGGTTCCAAATTCGAGGAATATTATGGTAAAACTTCGTTTGAAACGATGTGGTAGAAAGCAACGTGCGACTTGAAGGACAGAATCTATTGTGGATTTTTACATTCACCATTTTCGATTTATCTAGAAACGAGGGTGCTCTTGGCTCGACATTGTTTGTTCTGTTACACTTGAATCCTTCGTTTTTGTTGGGTTCTAAATAGTCCACGACGGAGCTCGAGTAGAAAGGATTAATTCATTTCTTGGGGGCAAGAATCTAAGGTTAAATGCCAATCAATCCATTGGAACAACTTCGTAAATATATCTTCCATATATAGAAATCGAAAGGATCCAATTCGAGCAAGTTTCTAATTCACAATTCAAAAGCAAAACTTGTTGGAATTGATCAAACCCTTTCGATTCATTCAAAGTGTATCACGCGGGAATCAACTGGCCATGGGATTCTTTGATAGAAAGAAATCAAAAAGGGGTATGTTGCTGCCATTTTGAAAGGATTAAGAAGCACCGAAGTAATGTCTAAACCCAATGATTAAAAATAAGGATAAAGGATCTAAAAACAAGGAAGCACCCTTTTTGAATTTGATTAATAATCTGAATAACTGGATCCGACTAAAGAATTCAAATAGAATTTTAAAGGAGAGAAACAAAAGGGGGGTAAAGACCACTCAATAAATGAAAATTGACTAAAGATTCTTCCTTTGCGTGATTTGAGAGTTATACAACTTGAGTTATGAGTTATGAGTATGGATGGTTTCTTTTGATTTTCAGGAAAAAAGTCTGAAATCGTAGTCTAATTGATTTTATAGGCCCATTTGGCATTTAAGTCATTAGAATTGTATACATAGACAAAACCTAGCATCAAATCATTTTTCTCGAGCCGTACGAGGAGAAAACTTCCTATACGGTTCTAGGGGGGGTATTGTTCATCTACATCTATCCCAATGAGCCTTTTATCGAATCGTAGCAATTGATGTTCGGTCCCGAAGAGAGGGAAAAGATCTTAGAAAAGTGGGCTTTTATGATCCAATCAAGAATCAAACTTATTTAAATGTTCCTGTTATTCTCTATTTCCTTGAGAAAGGTGCTCAACCTACAGGAACTGTTCAGAATCTTTTAAAGAAAGCAGAAGTTTTTAATGAACTTCCGTCTAATCAAATGAAATTCAATTAAAGAAATACCAAGGGGGGGTATCGACTTATATATAACTTTGTCTAATTTTTCTATGATTTTTTTTATTTACCCCCCCTCCGCTGTATTCTTTTCTCAACATTTATATTGACAACAGTGTATCGAACAAATATAATTCATCGTGATAAGTGAACCGGGTCTATTTATTTTCGCCCCCTACCTTTATCAAATTTTTGAATTATGTATATTTTTTGTTTTATCTGGTAATTTCTTCTATTCTCATCGAATTAATTGATTTTGATTGTATCTATATCCCTCTTTGTTTTGCTGAAATTTTCTTTAATCTATATTTTCTTCGGGTTGCTAACTCAACGGTAGAGTACTCGGCTTTTAAGTGCGACTAGAATCTTTTACACACTTTGATGAAGTAAGAAATTTGTCCATACCATTGGTGTGGTTTAGAAGACCGCGACTGATCCCTGAAAGGGAATAAATAGAAAAAATAGCATGTCGTATCACTGGGGGGTTTTTTCTTTTTTTTCGCATCGGTACAAAGCCCTGTTCGATAGAATGGAACCCGATCAAGTTAGGTCGAATGAATAAATGGATAGGGGCCTTATGGCTTCAATTTTAAATTAATTATCAGAAAGAAAAAAGGAACCAACTTCTGTTCTTAATTTGAATAATTTCCCGATCTAATTAGACGTTAAAAACGGATTAGTGCCTGATACGGGAAGGGCTTCCCCCTGGACGAGGGGATTCTATATTTTTTTTAATGAATCCTAACTATTGGCATTTTCTATTATGGAATAGAGCTGTGTGTCTAAAAGAAATAGTATATTGATAAAGATAGTTTTTCCGAAATCAAAAGGGCGATTGGGTTTAAAAAATAAAAGATTTCTAACCATCTTGTTATCCTATAACCTATAACATAGACAAATTAAATGGAAAAAGAGAGTGGAAAATCTGCTGATAAGTTTACCTGTCTTCGAGGTATCGATTCCTACTAGAATACTTTGTTTTGACTGTATCGCACTATGTATCATTTGATAACCCTAAAAAACTTCGACTTTTGATTGAAGTAGAAGTTCAAGTGGTGGAAATCCAAAGATATTTACAGCTAGAGAAATCTCAACAACAAGATTTCCTATATCCACTTAGCTTTCAGGTGTATATTTATACATTTGCTCATGATCATGGTTTCAGTAGATCTATGTTGTCGGAAAATCCGGGTTATGGAAATAAATCCAGTTTACTGATTGTAAAACGGTTAATTACCCGACTGTATCAACAGAATCATTTTCTTATTTTTACTAATGATTCGAACAAAAACCCCTTTTTTGGGCGCAAAAAGAATTTGTATTCTCAAATTCTATCAGAGGGGTTTGCTTTGATTCTGGAAATTCCGTTTTCTCTACGATTAATATCTTGTCTAGAAAATCAGTCAAAAAAAAAAAAAGGATCTTGTCTAGAAGAGAAAAAGATAGTAAATTCTGAGAATTTACGATCAATTCATTCAATATTCCCCTTTTTAGAGGACAATTTTTCCCATTTAAATATGGTGTTAGATATACCAATACCCCACTCTGTGCATGTGGAAATCTTGGTTCAAACTCTTCGATATAGGGTAAAAGATGCCTCTTCTTTGCATTTATTACGATTCCTTATGAACGAGTATTGGAATCTTTTTATTAGGCCAAAGAAAGCCAGTTACTCTTTTTCAAAAAGAAATCTAAGATTATTCTTATTCTTAGATAATTCTCATGTATGGGAATATGAATCCATTTTCTTCTTTTTCCGTAACCAATCTTCTCATTTACGATCAACATCTTCTGGAGGTTTTCTTGAACGAATCGATTTCCATGGAAAAATAGAACATCTTTTGAACATCTTTGTTTTTGTTAAGGTTAAGGATTTTCAGGTGAACCTATGGTTGGTCAAGAAACCTTGCATGCATTATATTAGGTATCAAAGAAGATTCCTCTTGGCTTCAAAAGGGACGTTCCATTTCATGAATAAATGGAAATGTTACCTTGTCACTTTTTGGCAATGGCATTTTTCGCTGTGGTTTCATTCAAGAAGGATTTATAGAAAGC